AAATAACTGGAAAGAGGAGTTCAAAACAACAAAGAAAAGAGAAGGGTGAAAAAGAAATGTGGTAGGCATGTAACGGTCGGCCTTTTGGCTCTTTCCTTTTCAAATGCAAAGAATTCTACTCTTGTAGTAGTAGGCAGAGTTGGGAGGTTGAGACGCATTAGTAGTAGTAGCGCATCTTATTTTTCGGCTGTCTTTACTCACACAGCCCTTAGTCCTCCTACGGCAGCAAATGTAGCAGCAACCTACTTACTATTGAGGGGCCCCACTCCCTAATTAGGCCAAAGTGCGTCAGGTTCATTTCGGTGGGCTCGACAGGGGAAAGGCATCCCTTTCTTAACTTAGTTAAGGGTAGTCGTTGTTGGTTAGGTAGATGTGAGGAAAGAGCAGTGCTTTATTTATAGTCGTGGGGGTCTGGGTCTAAGGATCCCGGCTTTAAGTCAATCAGGGCAGGGATACGCGATTTGAGTTGTTGGGAAAGAGGCGGATTGAGGCGAAGACAAAACCTTTCGGAAAAGCGAGTCAGTCTAGTGCCCCTCCACCGTCTTTCACTTCCTCGAAAGAAGCCTTAAGTGGGGTATATTTATGTTATAGGTGCAGGAGGTCAAAGGGGTTGGACAAAGCAAAGCTGGCAACGCAAAGCATGAGGGGCGTACTCACACGTCTTTTGTGGCAATCTGCAGGCAGGAGGGCAAAGGGTTACAGGGGAGAGTCAAGTCAAAGCAGCGGTTCTCTTTCTGCTAACATGGAACGAGCCTCTCTTTACTTGTTGCGGCTGCTCGCCCTACTTCAGTGCCAAAGGCTTGCGACTTCAGTAGAGTAAGCCCGTTTACCTGGTTTCGATAGGGATCGACCATGGGGTTTACAAAACATTCATAGGTAGAGGGGTTGGGAATTCATTTTTGAAGAAGGTACCGCGATCGATCTAAGCGCTAGGCTAGCGATACCACAAAAGTACAGAGGACCGCCCACAGGTTAGTCTGTCTGACCTACCAAGTTGCTTTCTACGGTAAGACTACCAACGCTAGAAATGCACATAGCTTAAGTTTTAGCGCGCACTTTACTTTGCTTTGACAACATACACGAGCAAAGCAAAGAAAGCTAGGATGGTGGGCTTAGGTAGAGAAGGAAGAATTTCGGTCCGTGGGTAAAGACAGCGATAGCCTTTGTGTGAAGAGCTGTAGCCAAGAAATACACATTGGGTGGTCCACCACTGAAGCTTCGAACAATCTATATACTTTCTATTAGCGAGCTGATTGAAAGGAAGATAGGACTTATTCTATCCAGGGAATCCAAATAAAGACTAAGGCGACCTTCACATGAGAAAAAGACACTCATATGATTAGGATTGGATTTGGCGACTGCTCTATCTATAGTTAGGGATGAGCTGACGACCATGCTACACACGTAGGTCTGCTTTGAGAAAGTCCTACTTCTCCTCTTATGCTTCGGTTCTATCTCTTGAGAATGGTTCCACCCTGGGAAGAAAGACCTTCTGTGCTCCTATTCCGCTGGTATCGTGAGTAAACTGCCTCTTCTTTCCTTTCCCAGTCGAGTTAGCTCGCTTCCTTTTCTTGAGCTATAGCCCCATCGTAACTTCCCCCGAAGAGAAATCTTGGTTTCCAGTCTTTCTGTCCTCTCTAAAAGAAAGAGCAGCTCCAGGTGGGGAACTAGTAGACCCAGCAGATGGATGTTGACTCACTCCAAGAGGAAGACTTATAGGCAGACTGGAGCTTCCTTCAAGGGCTGAACTACGTCCACTACCATCTCTAGAAGAGCTAAAGGCAAAAGTCGGGCGTGCAAACTCCAATTCACGAAAACAGGAGGCCCGTGTAAGATTCGCGAGTTAGCAGAAATGTTATTCGTTCCATCAAGGGATCATAAAGTAGCTAAGCTAAGCTAAGGGATCATGAAATAGCTTCATATGGCATTGCGGGGTATGGTATAAAGAGGCTGGTATAGGGCATAAGCTTTGTTCCCGAGCCAAATCGTCATCTTTCTCCGTAAGCAGCTTTAGAGCTGGCATTCACAAGTCCTAATAATTTTATGTTATGTAATGTCGTTGCGAAAGTTCAGTTCAAGCCCTCACTTGAATCTCCTTCCTCTTTTGCCTACCCTTTCTGTCTTTAAATAGATCGATTTCTGTCTTTTTGTCATCTGGTATCGCTCTAATAGGTCTAAGCTGTCTTGTTCAAGCATTGGCAATACGTCCACGAATACGGATTCCCTCCTTTAGAAAGAGTTGCCCTGCCCCTCCCGGTCTCCGGTCATCTGTCTTTCAAGGTCTGTCCTTTGCTTCTTTCCCATCCTTTGTCGTAAAGGGTATCCACTGAAGCAACAGTCGTAATCGGTCTTTCCTGTATTCAGAACTGGGTAAACTAAACCTCTTTTCGATAGTGAAAAGCTTTTGAAAGCTCTCGACTCGAATAGGGGCACTAAACGTGCGATAAAATGCTTCTTTTTAATTTACTAGGAGTTAATTAATTCCACTATAGCAAAGTAT